GAGCGCTCCTTGTAAAGCTTGTTGGAAAACCCGTTGTCGGACTTGATTAATTGCTCTTTGTTGTTCAAAATGAATGGTTTCATTTTTGTAATTTTCTAATTGGTCCAAAGTCTTAGAAGTTGAATTAATCAAATTGAATTTTTCTCGTTCTATCTCAGAGTATCCGTTCACTCGAAACTGATCTGCTTCTATTTCGACTTTCCGTAACCGGGCCCGGGCTTTTTCCAGCCGTTCAACGGCCCCGCCCTGCAGTTCTTCTGAATTTCGAATACTATTCAAGATCCTCAGTTTGCGATTATCTAATAAATCACTTAATGAAAGTAGATTATCTTTCCATTCATCTCAAAACTTCCATGATCCCTTCCCGAACCAAACATGAAATTTTCGATTCATTTGGCTCTCACACTCAATTACGTCAACTACTTATGTATGGGGGGGGTTCCCATATCTTTTTTTAATGTAATGAGCCTATCCTCTCTCTTCTCTATTCATATTCCAAAATGAATCTTGCGACTGATCCCTAATCCAAGACCGGAATATTCGGAGGACTCTTCTGACCAAATCAAAATAGATAATTGTCAGCAAAGTTGTTTCTTTTTTTCTTCAAATCCAAAGAATTCTTCTTACTTTATACATAGGTCATCGATTCAGCATAAAAAAGAGTTGTTTGAAATACCTATTTTTCAATATTTTCCAATCAAATTTCCAATACCACTAAAAGGCTCAAATCTTTTTATCAACATGAGTGTTTTATATCGAAAAAAAAAAAAAAATTCCAATTATTATTAATTATTTCATTATTCCTTTTGAAAATATTTCTATTCTATAGTAAAACATAGTAGTAGAAAGAGTACCGTGCTTTGTCTGGACTTCAATTCAAACTTTAGCTTTAACCATGTTAATGGTCCCACATTATTGGTTTGATTCATAGAGAATCAAAATAGATTTACCAACAAATCACGAAATGCTATGGTTCTTAAATATGATTTGAAATTGATTCAGAAGTAATTCGCGGAATCATGCACCCTTTTCCCTTTGGTCCTTAGTTATAACGAAAAAAAAAAGTGCAGCTGGTTGGGTCCAGCCGATTCTTGAAATAAACAACTCGCACACACTCCCTTTCCAAAAAAGATCAATACACCAAGCACTACACTTAGATTTATTGGATTTGTTGCTAAAATATCGGTATTAAACCCGAAACTCCCGGCGAATGGCCAGTGAACCAAAGAAACGAAAGAATCGGTTCCATTTTTCATATGATCTCCTCTTTTAGATAGACTAAAAAAAATTAGTAATTTACCTATTTCGACACAGAGTCAAAAATTCGATTTTGAAATCCTTTCTTTGAATTGGAAATTGGGGATTCCCGCTAAGAAGGATACTATTTAGTATTAGGGACCGGGACTTCTGTCAATTGCAAAACCCCTCGTTTGTTGCAACATCCCTTAAGAAGAGGGTTTTCCTTACTTTAGACTAATAAAGGGAAAGAAAAAAGTGAATTGGTATGCTTATTTTAATTCCTCATCCTCAAATAAGTCCTTCCAATTGTAGGAGTTAAATCTTGATAGAATTCGAAAAAGCCCGAAACACCGATCTAATCAATAAGAGAAAAAAAAAATAAGTCAATTTCCTTTCCTATTTATCGGATTAAACAAAAGGATTCGCAAATAAAAGCGCTAATGCTACAACCAGTCCATAAATTGTTAAAGCTTCCATAAAAGCCAGACTAAGCAATAAAGTACCTCGTATTTTTCCCTCCGCTTCGGGTTGTCTCGCAATTCCCTCTACTGCTTGGCCCGCAGCAGTACCTTGACCAACTCCAGGTCCAATAGAAGCAAGCCCAACAGCCAACCCGGCGGCAATAACGGAAGCGGCAGAAATCAGTGGATTCATGATAAGTTCCTCGCACTAAAATGAAAATAAAGAAAAACAAAAACTAAAGAAATCGTTAATGATACAATCGTCCAATGAATTATGACTTAATTATTCCGTCACTGGGATTCACCCAGCCGAAGTAACTAGGAACTCCGAATTGGAATAATAATAATATTATTATTGAACCACCAAAACTATTTCGATATCTTTTTTTTAGTTCCGATCCACGGGCACAACACAGGATTTTTATGAATCCATACGACTTTTGTTCTTCCATTTCTTTTTTCGGGACCCTTTTTTGAATTCTTCGTTCGTTTTCTTTACTTTATTTCATCTCTTTATTTTTATTGATTCAATTCCCAGTCAAAGCAAAGACGAAATCGAATAATTTCTATTGGAATCCCTATCGAAATTCACAATAGTCGCAAGAGTAGGGTGGATTAGATGTATCTTTAGTTCATATATAACTAGCAATATCTAATATCCCATATACATGTCTTTCTTCCAGAACGTAAACCAACTATTCATATCTTAGATTCAAAGTATTCTAGAACCCCTTTTCAAAAAACCCACAAGAGTTGGCATTTGATTCCATATACCTAATTATGTCCCCTCGCCTAATCACCCCTTTTTTTATGAATCTATTTTTTTAGGAATTTTTTTCTATTCCGTTTATTTATCATTATCCAACATGGCTACACTCGAAATAGACGAATTCATTGGGGCGAATCATTGCATAGAACTCAATATCAGTATTTGATTGAGGTACGGTCATGCAATTTATTATTTATTATATTAATATTTTCTTTTGGTCAATCGTTGAATTGAAGAATTGACTAAAATCAACTAAAAAGGGAATCCTTTTAGCTAAATTTAGCTAAAAAGGGAATCATTTTAGAAAGCATCTTTCTTTTCTTTTTTTTAATCACCCGCCTGTGATACTCTAAGAATTTTTATTCAAATTATCACTCTTGGTATTTGCTATTGGAATTGAATGAACAAATAATGAACAAAACAATATAAAGAAAATATTAAGAAAGAAAATATTAATTGGCGGGGGGGGATGATATAATAAGGCCAAAGAGGAATTTTAGGAAAAAGATCCTTTCGATCTCTTTCCTAAAATTCCCCAATTTCATAATTTTTTTTATACGACTCTTGGTCGTATATTCTGTATTTGTAAGATTTATGGTTGGATATGTATGTTTCCTAAGTCGATTATCTTGAATTACACATACATTGCCTTGTTCTAAGCTACAAAAAAAGACAATTTCGAAAACGAGTCAATGATGTCCCTCCATAGATTCGCCTATATAAGCCGCAGCTAAAGTTGCAAAAATAAGAGCTTGAATACCGCTTGTAAATAATCCAAGGAACATGACAGGTATAGGAACCACTAAAGGGACTAAAGAAACAAGAACAACAACTACTAATTCATCGGCTAATATATTGCCGAAAAGTCGAAAACTAAGTGATAAGGGTTTTGTGAAATCTTCTAAAATGTTAATGGGTAACAGAATTGGAGTCGGTTGAATGTATTTACTGAAATAACCTAATCCCTTTTTGGAAAGACCCGCATAGAAGTATGCTACTGACGTGAGCAAAGCTAAAGCAACAGTAGTATTTATATCATTCGTAGGTGCGGCTAACTCCCCATGAGGTAACTCTATGATTTTCCAAGGTAAAAGAGCACCAGACCAATTCGAAACAAAAATAAAAAGAAACATAGTTCCAATAAAGGGAACCCATGGGCCGTATTCTTCTCCAATCTGAGTTTTGCTCACGTCTCGAATGAATTCAAGGACATATTCGAAGAAATTTTGACTGGCAGTCGGAACGGTTTGTGGATTCCGAACGGCTATAAAGGCTGAACCTAATAAGATAGCAATTACAACCCAAGAAGTAATAAGTACTTGGGCATGGACTTGGAACCCGCCTATTTGCCAATAGAAATGTTGGCCTACTTCCACACCGGATATATCGTATAACCCCTTTAGTGTGTTGATGGAACATGATAGAACATTCATATTGCCCTCTGACCGAAATCGAAATTTAAAAGGAATTATTTTGATTCAACCATCTTCTTTTCGACTTGTCTACGTGAATTGTAGATTTTGAATATCTGCTAATTACATAATATCCACCAGTTTTTGTCTATTTTTTTTTTTGTGCGATTCAGGAATAGTACCCCAGCCATAAATCCATGGAGTTACCAAAAAAATTGATTTATCTTATTATTAATCAACGATTTCGTATATAGCTAGAGCGACCCTCACAAATTGCGAATACTAATTTGTTAAGAATTAATCGGATTGAAGCTATAGCGTCATCGTTTGCTGGAATCGAAATATCTGCGAGATCGGGGTCACAATTTGTATCGATTAAACAAATTGTTGGAATTCCCAAAGTGATACATTCTCGAAGAGCCGTATATTCTTCGTGCTGATCGACGAGGATTACAATATCGGGTGCCCTCGTAATATATTTAATCCCGCCCAGATACGTTTGCAGGCGTGATAATTGTCTCTTCAAAATAGCGGCATCCCTTTTGGGAAGACTGTCGAGTCTCCCCTTTTTTTGTTCCGTTCTCAAATCCCTGAACTTGTGAAGTCTTGTTTCTGTGGTGGACCAATTCGTTAACATACCACCGAGCCATTTTTTATTAACATAATGACACCGAGCCCTTATTGCAGCTCGCGCGACTGAATCAGCTGCTTTATTTTTAGTACCAACAATTAAGAATTGTTTTCCCCTACTTGCTGCATCAAAAACTAAATCACAAGCTTCTGATAAAAAACGAGCAGTTCGAGTCAGATTTGTAATATGAATACCTTTGTGTTTTGCAGATATATAAGGTGCCATTCTAGGATTCCATTTCCGAGTACCATGACCAAAATGGATTCCTGCTTCCATCATCTCTTCCAAATGGATGTTCCAATATCTTCTTGCCATTTCTCCCCCACTTCCTCTTAAAAAAAAAGAGACGAGGCGCCCTGAAATAAAGAATTGTTCCGAGGGAACCTTCTCTTCTACCAGAGATTGACCATTGATAATTGATACACGATCCAGGCCATTCATTACTTTCTATTCATTATTATCTTTTTTTTCTTACCATTAATCAAATGATCACAAATAGTTAAAAGAATCCGCTCCTAGGACTCATTAAACCCTCTAAGCAATTGCTCTGATGTATCATGGAAAGTCGTTGAAATGCAAGAGTCAAATAATTCTCTGTGGTGTAAGAAAATATCTCTCATTTCCCCCCCGAATAAATTCCCTTTTTGTCTTTCCAAAAGAATGATGTTATGCTGCCTTGAACAGTGCACTAATCCTTTGAATCCGGTACCAACGGGTATTATCCCCCCCAGAACAACGTTTTCCTTCAAGCCTTTCAACCAATCGATACGACCTCGGAGAGCTGCTTTTGCTAAAACTCGTGTGGTTTCTTGAAAACTTGCTTCGGATATAAAACTTTGAGTATTCAGAGATGCTCTCGTTATTCCCAATAAGATAGCTCGATAACAGATCACTTCTTCCAAAGCGCGCCCCGTTCGTTCCGCTCGTAACAATCCAATCAGTTCGCCGGGTAAAAAAATATTAGACATTCCATCTTCTGAAACCAAGACTTTTGATGTTATTTGACGTACAATAATTTCTAGATGCCTATTATGGATCTGCACCCCCTGCGATCGATAAACCTTTTGGATCTTATTAACCAAAGAGATACGACTTTGCACTATAGTTAGCTCAGCACCAATCAAGAATCCCCAGGGAATCCCAAGAATTCTTGTTATACGCGCGTTCCAACCCTCAACTCTCTTTTCTAGGTTCATCGATATTGAATCAAGCGAACGCACTTCTAACACTTGTTCTACTTTTGGAAGACCCTGCGTTATATCACCAGATCTCGATTTTTCATATATAAATGTAACTAATGTATCCCCTTCGTAAAGGATTTCTCCATAATGCCCATGAACAGTTGCTCCAGGAGTAGCCAAATAAGGCTTAGCTGATCGTATTACTACAGAGTTGACTTGAACAATTAAAACTTGACCAGATTTTAGGGGTGGTCCGTTTTTGGTTATACATACATTTTCACAAAGAAACTGCCCAAGACTAATTCTCGGGGACATTTCCTTACAATAATTATGATGGAGAAAATACCAATTCAAATTAAATGGATTCAAAATGATCTTACTGTCTGTATCAGGATTCGAAATTTCCCCGTTTTCATCCATTAAATAATATTTAAGTGTTTGACAAGGCTGTTTTAAATTGTCAAGTTTCAAATAGTTAGTTACCGAGAGATGATTATGAGTTATTAAATAGTAAAATGAATAAAAATTCGCAATTTGAAGGACTGTTCCTAAAGGTCCCAACGAATTCCTAATTGGGGTTAGAGAATCTTTTTGAGTTGGAATTGATTGTTTTATCACATTGTGATATTTTACATCGTTCAATGGACCCATTCGAAAATAATTAGATGATGACAAAATTCTCAAAGATTGGCATTCCTTATTTCTATTCAACAACGTACGAATAGTTCCTTGATTTTGGCTAAGTGATTGTTCAACCCCCGCCTTGCCAAAAACGGAATAAAACGGATTGCTATTGGTGCGAACGGAACCATTATCAGAGATCAATCCTGAACCTGACGGATGATTCCTTTTTCTGATATATGAAATTTGGGATTTCACTAAGTTGATTCTTAAGAAATCGCGAATCAGACCATTTGTACGTACTTCAACAAAGGAAGCACAAACCTCTTCGACGGAAGAACTTTTTTTGTCTTGGTCCCAATTCAACACAAAACACGTACGAACTAATTGAATACTTGTATCAGGAATTCCCCGAGCAGCTTTGCCCTTCCCATAAAGGACATAATTGACAACTCGAAATTTCATATTATCCTTTTCCCGCAGCGGATCCTGGGGGAAGAGTGTTGCTAAATTTATACCGTCTGCTATTTCATATGTGACTACGGGTCGAACCAAAACAAAATACTTTTTCTTGGTAGGTGCGATCCGTTGAACATAGATCCATTTTTTCAATTTTTTTGATTCCTTAGTGGATTCCTTAAGTTTTTTTTTTTCCCTTTCTGGCGGTATCAAGATGCCACTATGTCGGGATATCTTATCTATCTCTCCGGGAAAATGGATATCTCCCGAAAATATTTTTAGTTCAATCCCCCCTTTTTTTCTCTCCATTCGCACCAATCCGCCCACTCGGCTTCTTATATTTAAAGTGATTCGTGTATCTACTCCAATGATACTATTATTCCGTACCATTAGGTAAGAAGATTCGGGAAAAATATGCACTTCCTCGGGAATGAAAAAAAGGCGATCTATTTGCATTTGGTATTTTGGCTTAATTTTTTTGAGTCCTCGATACTCAATCAAGTCCTCTTTTTTGACGATTGAATGCACCCCCAGAGTCCCATATTTAGTAATTCCGGAACTCCTTCTTCTGTATCGAGGATCGTCGAAATAAGCAAGAATACTATTTCTACGGAAAATACCCCCTATGGGTATTTCAATCGAGATCCCTGAATGGGGCATTAGCTCTTTCTCTTGTTCGTGAATCGAGTGGAATGGAATAAGAAATCGATTTCTTTGCCTTTTTGCCAATAAATCCGAATTCGCGTGGAGAATTGCAGGATGTATGAGATTACAATGACCAGTACCTACGATTCTCTTAAATCCCGAATAATCAGATATCTCAAGAATTCCACCTTCTTTTTTAGCAGAAAAATCAGAACTAAATAATTTGTGTCTCGCTTGATCATTATTCACCGAGAGCGAGAGGCTAGAAATCTCTCTTCGTTCGACAGAAAGAGAATGAATATTCATTTGATCTTGATCCTTGTAGAGTGAAAAAGAAACTACACTAGATCCGCATGAACCCCCCGATAATATCCATAAATGACTTGTTTTTGGCAAGAGATGTACATTACTATATGTAAATTCGGGTGCATGGTACACATCAGTACTCCAGTGCATTTCTCCCTCTGAATCAGAATAGATATGTTTTCGAACCCTCTCTTTAAAACTCAAAGTGTATGCTCCCGCCTGAATCTCAGCAATCACTTGTTCTGATTCGACATATTGATCGTTTTGAACTAAAAGAAAACTTTTTGGTGGAATAGTCACATTATGCATAATATCTTCACTCTCAATAATTATATCCAAATCTATCGAACATAGAAAAGCAGGATGCCCGTGACGTGTGCGCGTGGGCTGAACCAAATCCTCGTTGAATTTGATTTTACCGTTAGATGGGGCTCGTACATGTTCTGCAGTGCCCCCTGTAAATACGCCACCGGTATGAAAAGTCCTTAATGTTAGTTGAGTCCCCGGTTCTCCAATAGATTGACCCGAAATAATACCTACGGCTTCCCCCAATTCAACCAGGTCACCATGAGTCGGACTCCGACCATAGCATAATCGACAGATCCAAGATGTACTCCTACAAGTAAAGGGGGTTCGAATAGATATTGCTTGTGCTCGAAAGGTTATGAGTCGATTGACAAGTCCAATCCCAATATCTTGATTTCTAATGGCGATGCATCGCGGACCCATATATATATCGTCTGCTAATACACGACCAATTAATGTTTGGCTAAAAACCCTTTCCGACAGCATCCTCATCCTATTTTGATTTTGAGGACTCACAGAAATTCCTCGGATGGTGCCACAATCGGTTCTACGTACAACAATGTGTTGAACTACTTCAACAAGTCTTCGCGTAAGATATCCAGCATCTGATGTTCGTACAGCGGTATCTACAACTCCCTTGCGGGCTCCATAGCAAGAAATTATATATTCTGTTAAAGAAAGTCCTTCGCGTAAATTGCTTTGAATGGGTAAATCAATCATTTGACCTTGGGGATCAGACATTAATCCTCTCATACCCACCAATTGGTGTACTTGAGATGCATTTCCTCTAGCTCCCGAAAAAGACATTATATGGGCTGGATTAAAGGGATCGGTCATCCTAAAATTAGGATTCATTTCTTGTCGCAAATATTCACTTGTAGCATACCATATCTCAATGGATTGACGTAGTTTTTCTATCGCGTGTACATTCCCATAATGATGGTGTTTTTCCAAAATAAAACTTTGTTGTTCAGCATCTTGGACTAGCCATCGCTTAGAAGGTATCGTTAAAAGATCATCAATACCTAATGAAATAGATGTAGCAGTGGCTTGCTGGAAACCCAGGGTCTTTACTTGATCCAGGATGTGTGATGTATATGCCATTCCGAAGTGATCTATTAACCTGCTAATAAGTCGTTTAATGGCAGTTCCATCTATCATTTTATTGTGAAAGACCAGACTCGCCCGTTCTGCCATAAGTACCTCCGTATTCCGCTGAGTAGGATTCGACAATGGATTTGAGTCAATGATTGGAAAACTTCCTTTTCTCGATCTTGCTTCACGTAGAAAGGTCAGCAATGGTGGTCATACCTGAACCGGAAAGGCCCAAGGTGTCATAGAATTACTTAGTTTAGACACCATATGATTAGGTACCATATGAGCAGGCCCGACAAAACCCTTGTATAGCTTCTTCGATTTCTCGATAAAGAGAAATATGGCCGACGGTGGTTCGAATGTATATAGAAAGAATTTCTTTTTTTACACTTCGTACTATTAGATAATGTCCATAAATCTCATGATAGGTACCCAAAGATTCATAGTGAACTTCGATGGGAGCTTCCCTTGAAGCAATAACGCGTTGATCTAATCGCCACCGGAGCCACAAAGGACTATCTAAATTGATTCTTTTCTGCCGATAAGCCCCAATTGCATCATAGGAATTACAAAAAAAGGGTTCTTTCGTATACTTATAGCTATTATCGTCAATTCTTCCATCTTGATAATTTCTTCGATTACATGGATGATACCTATTTGCACAAATACCTCGACGATTCCCGCTCGTTAATACATAGAGTCCAATAAGCATATCTTGAGTCGGTACGGAAATGGGATCTCCAATAGTAGGAGACAAGAGATTCATATGAGAAAACATAAGTAAACGAGCCTCCGCTTGAGCCTCTAAAGATAAAGGTACATGAACAGCCATTTGATCCCCATCAAAGTCTGCATTGAATCCCTTACAAACTAAT